ATAGATTTTTGTCATTAAATAACAAAGTAAAAAAAAGGGGGGATAGTAGAAAAAAGTTATACAAAACTATATATAAATCACCCCCACCCTCTCCTCTCTCTCTTTTTTTTTTATTTTATTAATTGACTTTCGTTTGATTAAAATGAAATTCTGTAAAAACTCCCGCCTTCTTTAAAATATCATAAACAGTTTCTGTAGGTTGAGCGCCTTTTTCAAGAAAATATAGAATACCGGGAATATTTAAATAGGTTTGATTTTTTATCGGATCATAAAAACCCACTTTCCGAAGATCTCTTCCTTCTCTTCGGGATCGCACATCAATTGCAACGATTCGATAAAGGGCTCATTGGGATAGATGTAGATGAACTATAACCCCCCCTAGAAACGTATACGAAGTTTTCTCCTCATACGGCTCGAGAAATTGGAAGTTAGATCTATGTATAGAATTACAATGTTAACTAGATCCATAACATCATCAAATCAATTAGACTATGGATTATTTAATCCTTTTTTATTCCTCTTTATCAAAAAAAAATCATTCGTATTCTCATAACTCAAGTTGGATAACTCTGAAATAGTTCAAAAGAAAAGCCTTAGGCATTTCTTTCATTTTTTGAGTGGTCTTTAACCCCTTTTTGTTTGTCTCATTTAGAATATATTTGAATTCTTTATCCTTTATCTAGTTGTCGAGACAATTGAAAAACGGTATTTCCTTGTTCCAAAATACTTTATCTTTGACTGGAATCATTGGGTTTAGACATTACTTCGGTGAATTTTAATCATTTCAAAATGACAGCAACATGCCACTTTTTATGATTTCTTTCTATCAAAAAATCATACGAACGGTCGATTCCCGCATGATACACTTTTGATCAAAAGAGTTTCACTAATTCCAACAAATTTTCCTTTTTTTTTATTTGAAACTTGCTCGAATTGGATCCTTTCGATTTTTACTAGATCGAAAATATACTTACGAAGTTGTTCCTACTTATTAATTGGCACTAACCGTAGATCCTTGCCCCTGAGAAATAAATCAATACTTTCTACTCGAGCTACATCAATACTATTGACATTAAACACCAACAACGGGTGTTTTAATCGAACAGAACAAAGGATGTCGAGCTAAGAGCACCTTCATTTCTATAGAATAGAAGGCGGTGGGTGTACAAATCCACAACTGATCATGTCTGTCAAGTCGCACGTTGCTTTTTACCACATCGTTTCAAACGAAGTTTTACCATAACATTTCTCTGGTTTGGAACTGATATGTAATTGATTCAATTATGGAATCATGAATAGTCATTTGTTCGATCGTTTCATAGAAATCTATATTTTTTCTTATCTTATATGAATTGGTGCTTTCTAAAGAAAGTAAAGAAATCTTATCAAGAATTAAATTTCAATACATTTGTGATTTTATTGAATAAATAATGCAATATTTTTATTTTCTTTATAAATTTATACATAATTTCTAAATATTACGAAAAAAAAAGTTCTTTTTATTAAATCTACATTCCATCTTCAAGTAACCCACTAGGATATATTCAACAATCTCAGACTTCTTCGAATATCAAATAGTCAGAAGAAATGATTCAAATAGTTATTTAATTGAAAACCCCTACCTCATACCAATATCACCATTTGAATCAAGTTTTACTAAGGATCGCATTTGATCATCATAAATCAATCCATGATTTAAAAAATATAGATTGAAAAAATCGAATTTCTTTTTTTTTTTCATAGAGTGGGAGTGGATAAAAAGGGTTGATGGAAAGGAAGATTTAGGCTCTTTTTCTTTTATTTCAGACTGAAAATGAAACTCTACGAAAGAAAAAGAGGAATTAACTCTAGCTATCAGATAGATTGAACAATTGTCATTGGACTTAATTAGGAATACTCTCTTTTGAATATTTCAAATTAACCAATCACAAATCTTTTTCAAAAAAAACCTTATCAACGAAATAGAACGATAATAAAACATTCAGCATTTCCTCATTTTCGCGTAGTTTCTTTGACTGGGGCGATTAAATAATTTTTATTTAAAGCAATGGGAATAGAATAGTGTGTATGAATCCCCCGATCTCTAGTCTCTATTACTACATCAATTTCGAATTATTTATTCGAGCCAAATCAAATATGAAATGAAATACTTAAAAACGAGGTTCAAAGAAAATACATGTGTTACATATGTAACTTGATGATTTGTTAATCAGATCTATACAGACACAGCTATTGAAATTGATTGTTGATTAACTCTTATTATCATAGAGACATAGTTCGAAAAACCTAACTAGAATATGAATATTCTAAGGGAATCGATATACCATGAAAGGTACATTCAACCACTTTTTTTCTTTATTTCAAATTCTTGTGTTGTGATCTATATTCCTACCTTACTTAGATCATAACTCGATCTAGCTCCATCTGTATGTTATGTATTTGAACTCAATTTGTGAAAAAGATATGATTCAGAGAAAAATGGAATGATTAAAAATCAGAAACAAGAATCACACTCTATGCATTCAATATTCTATTTTGAAAGATAAATTAGTTCAAAAAGACAATCTTTCATTTCATTATTTTATTTTAATAATGTCTATTTATATAGACAAAATAGGTATTCCCTGGGACGGAAGGATTCGAACCTCCGAATACCGGGACCAAAACCCGTTGCCTTACCACTTGGCCACGCCCCATTTAGATTTCTGTTCGATACTACTAAAGACTAGTATTGGTATTGGTTATTCGTCAATTCCAGTCCAAATAGCTATGGACTCTATTGTTCCTGGGATTTTGACATGTGTAGATATAGAATTATCTATAGAATAAAACTGAATTTATTGATCATTACATATAATTCAATTAAGATATTGTATGAAAGGATGATTTCTTCAATTCGCAAAAGAAAAATAGAAAAATTTTGGATTGGGCGAGTTCAAGTTCAAAAAAAAAAGGATTTTTTGATTCAACTTACTTTCGTCATTTTTACCGTATATCAATTATCAATAATAATATATTTATATTATTATATTAACTCAATCAAAATACAATTATCTCCAAGTCAAAAAAAAAAATGTTTGTTATGCTTAATATCTTTAGTTTGATCTGTATCTGTCTTAATTCCGCCCTTTATTCGAGTAGTTTTTTCTTAGCCAAATTGCCTGAGGCCTACGCTTTTTTGAACCCAATCGTAGATTTTATGCCAGTAATACCCCTTCTCTTTTTTCTCTTAGCCTTTGTTTGGCAAGCTGCTGTAAGTTTTCGATGAAATTTTGAATACTGTCCTAGGCATGATTTATTGGCGAAAAAAATTCTAACAATGGATAAGATCAGATAAGTCTTACAGTATAGTATGAACTCCTAATTTAACTAATTCTTAGATAGCTTAGATAAATCTGAATCACCCCATTTCCTCATTCTGATTCCTTTTCATTTATTGAATAATCCTATTAAGGGACTCCGGAGGTAGGAAAGACACTTTTTGGAATGAAAGAGATGACTCTTATTCCAAATGAATTTCTGAAAAATTCTTTTTTATTTCATTTCTAGAAATCCTTTCATTTATTGGTGTCAAAATAGGATATGTGGTATAAAAATGGAGAATCTATTCTCTTTTTTTTTTTTCAAAAAAAAAATGATCTTGGAGATTGTGTAATGCTTACTCTCAAACTCTTTGTTTACACAGTAGTGATATTCTTTGTTTCTCTCTTCATCTTCGGATTCCTATCTAATGATCCAGGACGTAATCCTGGACGTGAAGAATAAAAAAAGAGGCCTTTCCTTTTACTTGCTTAATTTTTCAATGTTCTTAGGATTTTATCTATTGCACACCTTTAATTAAATAAAAAAATCAATAAGGGGCTCGAAGAGTTGGAATTTGAAAGATAAATAAAATACCGAGTCATCAACGGAAACGGAAAGAGAGGGATTCGAACCCTCGGTACGAAAAGCTCGTACAACGGATTAGCAATCCGACGCTTTAGTCCACTCAGCCATCTCTCCGAATTGAAAAAGGATAATTACTATGTTAGATAGTTCCATTACACAAAATGGAAGGCTTGAAAAACTCTCTCTTCTTTTTTTTTTTAAAATATATTATTTTACTATATTGATATATACAACTTTAATATATACAACTTTGATAAGCAATCCTATTTAGATAAAGAAAAGGCTCAAAAGAAATATTTCGAATAAAAAAAAAGAATACCTCTTTTCCGAAAGAGTTTTTTTTCTTTTCACGGCCTGGCCTGGTCAGTACCTAGCCGGGCCTTTTTTTTTGTTTTTGTTCCAAATAATCGTAGAAAAAATGATTTTGCTTTATTTGAAATATAAAATGCTTGGGTTGTTATTGAAACAACAATCAGAAGGAGGACTATTTCCATATCTATGGTATATAATTAAATGATATAGAATCAAAGTTTCATTTCTTTTCATATTACTTTATTAATATTATTCTTTCTTTTTTAAGTAAATAAATTTAAGTAAATAAAAAAAAAAACAAAGAAAAAGAGAATTGTCGATTGTTGTGCAATGCATTTTAATCTCATGATCTAAATAGTTTTATAGAACCCTATCTATTCTGTCCAAAATCCTCGAAAGAACGCGGTATTTAGTTATTTTAATTACTAGTACTCTTTCCCCTATTGGACAAAAAGTTCATTTCTATACAATAATCGCATTGTAGCGGGTATAGTTTAGTGGTAAAAGTGTGATTCGTTTTATTAATCCCTTGTATAGTTAAGGGGTCCCTCGGTTTGATGCTTATTCCGAGCAGAAACTTTATTTCTTAAAAGGATTTAATCCTTTACCTCGCAATGAAAGATTCGAGGAAGAATATACATTCTCGTGATTTGTATCCAAGAGTCAAGTATAAATTGAAAAACGGGATTCTAAAATTAATTGCGAAACATAATTTTTGTTTGAATTGGATCAATACTTCCAATTAAATAAGTATGAATAAAAAATCCATGGATAAAGATAGAAAAGTTTATTTCTAATCG